TAGACAAAACATCTTTTTTTTATTCTTTTCATATTAATGAAATGAAGAATCTTATTTTGAGGAATTGGATGGGTAGAGAACGAGAATCTGAATTTAAAATTTTAGATTCCCATTTTGAAAATGAAGAGACAAAAGAAGAAAAGGATAAAAAAGAACGTATAGAAATATCAGAAGCTTGGGATACCTTTGTATTTATTCAAGCAATAAGAGGTTTAATGTTAGTAATCCAATCTTTTTTTAGAAAATACATTATATTGCCTTCATTTATAATAGCTAAAAATATTTTACGTATGTTATTATTTCAATTCCCCGAGTGGTACGAGGATTTGAAGGAATGGAATAGAGAAATGCATATTAAATGCACCTATAATGGTGTTCAATTATCAGAAACAGAATTTCCCCAAGATTGGTTAACAGACGGCATTCAGATAAAGATTCTATATCCTTTCTGTCTAAAACCTTGGCGAAAAGCTAAGGTACGATCTCATCATAGAGATCATAGAGATCGAGGAGATTCAAAATATAAAAACAAAAATTTTTGTTTTTTAACAGTCTGGGGAATGGAAGCAGAACTTCCCTTTGGTTCTCCCCGAAAACAACCTTCTTTTTTTGAACCTATTTATAAAGAACTCAAAAAAAGAAAGAGAAGGGTAAAAAATAAGATTTTACAAGTTATAAACTTTTTGAAGGAAAGAATAAAATCCTTTATAAAAGTTAGAAAAGAAAAAACAAAATGGGTCACTAAAATATTTATAGTTATCAAACTCATAATGAAAAAATTGGAAAAAATAAATCCAATTTTTTTATTTGAGTTGAGGAAAGAAAAAGTATATGAAATGAAGGAAAACGAAAAAGATTTAAAAAAAAATAAAAAGATTCTTCGCGAATCATCTGTTCGAATTCGACCAAAAAATTGGTTAAATTATTCACTAATAGAAAGAAGAATGAAAGATCTTTCTGATAAGACAATAAAAATCAGGAATCAAATAGAACGAAACGAAAAAGAAAAAAAAAAAGATATAGTTCTAATTTATGATAATAAAAGGCCGGAATCTTTGAAAATCTTAAAAAGGAAAAATATCCGATTAATGCGTAAATCGCACTACTTTATAAAATCATTCATTGAAAAAATATACATAGATATTTTACTATGTACCATTAGCATTCCTAAGATCAATGCACAACTTTTCTTTAAATCAAAAAAAAATATCTTTAATAAATCCATTTACAACAATAAAAGAAATAAAGAACAAGAAGGAATTGATGAAACAAATCAAAATACAATGAAGTTTAATTTTGGTTTGACTATAAAAAAGTTGTTTTCAAATACTTATAGTACTGAGAATAGGAATCCAAATTCCGATACTTATTGGAACTTATCTTCCCTATCTCAAGCATATGTATTTTACAAATTATCACAAACCCAATTACTTAATAAGGATCGCTTGAGACCTGTATTTCAATATAAAGGAAACTCTCCTTTTTTTAAGGAAAAATTAAAAGACTCTTGTATGATAATGATACACGGAATATTTGATTCCAAATCAAGACATAATAAAATTCATTCGTATGTAATGAACGAATGGAAAAACTGGTTAAAAGGTCATTATCAATACGATCCATCTCAAAAAAAATGGTCTCGATTAGTAACTAAAGAATGGCGAAATAGAATCAATCAACGCTGTATGATTCAAAACCAAAACAAGGAATCAATCCAATTGGATTTATATAAAAAATACCAATTCATTCATTCCATGAAAAAAAATAACTATGCAGCGGATTCTTTTATGAGTCAAAAAGAAAAATGGAAAAAAAATCACAGATATGATCTTTTATCATATAAATACATAAGTCCTCCTAATTCATATATTTCTGGATCAACATTAGAATTTGAAATAGACGGGGATCGAGAAATTCCATATCATTTCAATACATCGAAACCCGAATCATTTTATGTATTAGTAAGTATACCTAGTAATAATTATCTAGAAAAAGGATATATTATTGATAGGAATATAAATTTGGATAGAAAATATTTTGATTGTAGAATTCCTCATTTTTGTTTTAGAAAGAATATTGAGATCTGGACCAATGCACATATTGGCATGACGATTCATAAAAATACTAAGACTGAAATTAAAAATTTAAAAAAAATGAAAAAAAAAGATCTTTTTTCTACTACGGTTCATCAAGACATCAAACCATGCAATCAAAAAAGAAACTTTTTTGATTGCATGGGAATGCATCAAGAGGGGTTCTCTGATACTGCATCAAATCATAATACTATATCCAATCTCGAATCTTGGTTCTTCCCAGAATTTGTGCAACTTTTTAACATATATAAGATTCAACCTTGGATCATTCCAATCAAATCACTCTTTTTTAATTTTAATTTTAATAAAAATGAAAAAATAAATATAAATACAAAGAAAAATCCTCATGAATCGTCTAATAAAAAAGATCTTGAATTAGTAAATTACAAGCAGGAAGAACAAGAACAACAGGATCAAGGAAATCTTATATCGAATCTACGAAAACAAAAGAATAAAAAAGCTGTTGAAGAAGATTACGCAAGATTAGACATAGAAATTAAAAAGGGTAGAAAAAAAAAAAAATATCAATATAAGAGCAAAAAACAAACGGAACTAGATTACTTTTTGAAAAAATATTTCCTTTTTCAATTAAGATGGGCTGATCCCTTGAATCAAAGAATAATGAACAATATTAGGGTATATTGTCTCCTACTTAGACTGATAAACCCAAAGGAAATTGCCATATCCTCGATTCAAAGAGGTGAAATAAATCTAGACGAAATGCTAATTCAAAAGGAGCTAGTTCTTACAGAATTGATAAGAAAGGGAATATTTATTATTGAACCAATTCGTCTATCTATAAGAAGGGACGGAAAATCTATTGTATATCAAACTATGGATATTTCATTGGTTGAGAAGAAGAAGCACCAAACAAATAGAAAATACGCAAAAAAAAGACATATTGAGAAAGAGGGGTTTGAAAAATCCATTCCACGATACAGCCACTTATTTTTTAGTGAAGACAAAAATCATTATGATTTCCTTATTCCTGAAAATATTCTATCTCCTAGGCATCGGAGAGAATTTAGAATTCTAATTTGTTTCAATTCACGGAATTGGAATGTTTTGGATAGAAATCCAAGATTTTGCAATGAAAAGAAAATAAAAAACTGTGGACAATTTTTGAATCAGAACAAGCATATTAACACCGATGCAAAAAATTTAATTAAATTCAAATTGTTTCTTTGGCCCAATTATCGATTAGAAGATTTAGCTTGTATGAATCGTTATTGGTTTGATACCAATAACAGCAGTCGTTTCAGTATGTCAAGAATACATATGTATTCACAATTCAGAATGAATTCAATTCAAATGCAAAATTAAAAAATTTTTATTTTTATATTTTTTTTATATTTTATAGTGGATTTCCTACATATCGTGTGACATATTCTGTAGATGAAAGCCGAAATATATAGACTGTATAACATTATAATTTCTAACACATGATGCTGATTTCATAGTGTATCCATTTTCACTAGGAGTAGCAGAATCTTTTTAGTTTAAGTAAAACTAAATCGTTCTATTTCGTGAATGCATATATTTATCAGACCCTTTTTATCCAATATCCAAATCCAATTGAAAATTGGATAAAATATACAAAACAAATAAACATAAATACATAAACAAAAAACAAATTAGTATATGAATAAATGAAATCCAATTTCGATTTATACTAGATGAAAATAACTGTCATAATAAATCTTATTATTTTTCCTGATCGGTAAAATTCACAGAAAATAAAAATTTTAATTTATTTTATGGTCAAAAATTCATTTATCTCAGTTATTCCACAAGAAGAAAAAGACGAAAATAGTGGGTCTGTTGAATTTCAAGTATTCCATTTCACCAGTAAGATACGGAGACTTACTTCACATTTAGAATTGCACAAAAGAGATTTTTTATCACAAAGGGGTCTGCGAATAATTCTGGGAAAACGTCAACGATTATTGACTTATTTGTCAAAGAAAAATAAAGTGCGTTATAAGAGATTAATGGATCAGTTAGATATTCGGGAACCAAAAACTCGTTAATTTAAATTAAATTTAAATTTATTATTTGAGTTTATTATTATTTATTATTAGCCTTATTATTTTTTATTTTTTTTTTTTTTTATTAATTATTTTAATTATTTTATAATAATTATAATAATTGATAATAATTATTTAATATTTAAATTATTTAATATTTAATAATATAATAGTTTTATTTTATATTTATATTATAGTTATTTTTTATATTATTTTTATATTATAGTTATAATATTAGAATATTCTTATTTTAATTTTATTTTTTTTGATAGAATTTACATTTTATATATGACTATATGAATATGAATAGGATTATTTATAATTACTAGAATTATACTAAATTCAATTTAAATTAGGATATATATATATATATGAAAAATGAAAATATAATGAAAATATAATATATTTAATATTAAGAAAATAAACATGATTCGTATGTACAACTCATATTTCATGGTTATTCAAACGTAAATCAAAGGATCTTGGCCCTTTCTCATAAACAGATTTTAAAATCTATTGATTCTAGAAATTTTTAAAAATCATTGATTCGTCTGGTATCTACAATAGAAAATATATGATTTCCATCATTTTCTAATTAAAATTTTATCAGATCGAAAATCTTTTGTGTTCAAAACTTAAATTTATAGACCCAATGTCGCATTCAGTAAAAATTTATGATACATGTATAGGGTGTACCCAATGTGTACGAGCTTGTCCCACGGATGTATTAGAAATGATACCTTGGGACGGATGTAAAGCTAAGCAAATTGCTTCCGCGCCAAGAACCGAGGATTGTGTAGGTTGTAAGAGATGTGAATCCGCTTGCCCAACGGATTTTTTGAGTGTCCGTGTTTATTTATGGCATGAAACAACTCGCAGCATGGGTCTTTCTTATTGATATGTAACAAAAAACTCCCCTTGAATCATTTGATTCCTCTTTACCGAGAAAACTCCGTACTCGAGAAAAGAAAATATATTATTCTTCTCCCGAGCACGGAGTTTTCTGGTCAAAATTTATCTTGTCTTTATCACGAGTTATTTTCCTTGGTTAACAATACTTCTGGTTTTGCCGATATTTGCGGGTTCTTCAATTGTCCTTTTCCTTCATAAAGGAAATAAGGCGTATAGGAGGGATACTATATGTATATGTATCCTGGAGCTCCCTCTAATGACCTATGTATTTTGTTCCAATTGGACGATCCATTAAACCAATTGAAGGAAGATTATAAATGGAGAAATATTTTTTTATTTTCACTGGAGACTGGGAATCGATGGACTTTCCATAGGACCCATTTTACTGACAGGATTTATCACTTGAACCAACAAACATTAGATTTCGAAAAATTAGCTAATCAATCATATCCCGCAGCATTGGAAATAATATTCCATTTTGGTTTTCTTATAGCTTATGCTGTCAAATCGCCGATGATACCCCTACATACATGATTACCAGATACCCACGGGGAAGCGCATTACAGTACATGTATGCTTCTAGCTGGAATCTTATTAAAGATGGGAACATATGGATTGATTCGGATCAATATGGAATTGTTAGCTCACGCTCATTCTAAATTCTCTCTCTGGTTGATCATAGTAGGAATAATACAAATCTTTTATGCAGCTTCAACATCTCTTGGTCAACGCAATTTTAAAAAGCATATTGCCTATTCTTACGTATCTCATATGGGTTTCATAATTATAGGAATTGGTTCTATAACTGGCATGGGACTCAATGGAGCCATTTTACAAATACTCTCTCATGGATTGATCGGTGCTGCACTTTTTTCTTAGCAGAAACGAGTTGGGATAGAATACGTTTTGTTTATCTCGACGAGATGGTGGGGAATATCTATCCCAATGGAAAAAATATTTATATTTACCATGTTTAGTAGTTTCTCGATGGCTTCTCTTGTATTACCAGGAATGAGTGGTTTTGTTGCAGAATTCTTAGTCTTTTTTGGAATAATTACTAACCAAAAATATCTTTTCATGCCAAAAATGTTAATTACTTTTGTAATAGCAATTGGAATGATATTAACTCCTATTTTGTCTATGTTACGTCATATTTTCTATGAATACAAGCTATTCAATATACCAAACTATAAATTTTCATATTCTGGACCGCGAAAACTATTTCTTTCGATCTGTATCTTTCTACCTGTAATAGGAATTGAGATTTATCCTGATTTCGTTCTTCCGTTATCGGTTGACAAGGTACAAGTTATATTAGCTAATAATTTTTATTATTTTTATAGAAAATAGATACTAATTCTTTTTATAGCTTAGAAAATTCTAATTAATTAGAAGGAAAGTCTTATAATTCTTTGACTTTCATCTTTTCACGATTCTTCATTGTACAATGAAAAAAATGAAGAGTGAATTAGAATTGTAATGAAATACATCTAGAGTTTTTGAGAACCATTTGAATAATTCCTCCATTCAAACGGTTTTCAAAAACTCGCACAAATACTCATTGTCTATCAGACGATGTTTTTATGTGTTCTTCATGTAGTTTATTTTATTCAATTAGATATAAATGGGAATGAACCATAACTATGGAACCCGATTCCTAATAGATTGATCCCAAAATAGCATATCCAAATTAGGAGAAATCCTATAGAAGCCACAAATGCCGAATTTGTGCCTTGGTCTTGCAATTTTTTATTTGTTCTAATATGTAAATAGATTGCAAATATGGTCCAAGTAATAAATGCCCAAGTTTCCTTAGGATCCCAATTCCAATAAGAACCCCATGCTTCATTAGCCCATACTGCTCCAGAAAGAATGCCTATGGTTAAAAAGGTAAACCCTAAACTAATGACACGATAACTCCAATAATCCAAACGCTGAATTAATTGATATTTGTAAAAATTTAGAAATGAGAGAAAAGAAGTCTTTTTAAATACACTTTCTTTTTCGTTCAAATATTCTATCGTACCAACAAAGAAAAATGACTTCCTTAAGCTTATAAAATTCTTGTTAAAAAAAAAATCGATATTTTTTCGAAATGTAATCACTATAAGAGCAACTGATAATAATGATCCGCATAAAAGAACTGCATAGCTCAATAGCATCATACTGACATGCATCATTAACCAGTGAGATTGTAGAGCAGGTACTAATATTGCGGATTGATGCATTTCAATTGAAAGACCTGATGTGGCAAAACCTTGGGTAAAAATGGCACTTGGTGCAGTTATTGTGCTTAAATAACTTTTATGATTCACAAGATATGGAATCATATGAATAATGTAGAAACTCCACGAAAGGAAGATTAATGATTCATATAAATTACTTAAGGGAAAATGTCCTGAAGAAATCCAACGAATAACTAAAAACCCTGTTATAGAGAAAAAAGTGGCTATCATCCCCCTTTCTAACGAATTACGCAATCCTTCTATTTCATAGACTAATAAGTTCATCAAATGAATCATAATCACAATTGAGATGATCGAAAAGGAAATATTAGTTAATATATGTTCTAAGGTCACAAATATCATAAACATAAAAAAGGGTTCCTATTAAATAATAAATAATTGAAATCGGAGATTAAAATAAATATTAAAAAAAAAATACAAAATACAATATACCAATATACATTAATAATACATTAGTAAATATAAATTATTTGTCTTCCAATTCAAAAATAGAAAATTTTAAGTTCTTTGAGACATATCAATTAAAATTTTTAAAAAAGTTTTTTTGTCCCACAAAAAAACTTTTTGACTGTCCGGTAGAAACAGATTTAGCTAAAGAAAAAGCTTTTACTGCCGCTAAAGAGCCTTTTTTTTTCCAAGGATTTCTACGAATATGCTTTTTTGACATAGAAGTACGTTTTTTTGGAACTGCCATTCAAAGATAGGTGACTCATTTTTATCGTTGTATGTGAAAGACATATATTGTTCAAAATGGATTACTCTTTATTAGTCATTATCTATAGTGATTCCATCAATATCAATAATATAAGAGCATAACTTTATTTCAGAATATACAAATAGAATAGTGGAATAGAACAAAGAAAAATAAATAAAAAACGAATTAAAATTAAATATCAATATTCTTTAATATTCAATAATATTCAATAAAAAATAAATAAATAAATAAATAAAGATAAAATATAAAGAAATCTATAATTGAACTATAATAAATTAATAAATCCTAAATCTATAAAACATAAATATAAATACATAAATATAAATGGAAATATATAAAATATCTATAAATTTTATAATCTTACATAAATACAATCTAATGTTAAGGGAAAATATAATTATTAAAAATAATTATATTAAATAATAATATATAATTTTATGCCGCCACTCGGACTCGAACCGAGATGCTCTAGCACTGCTTCCTAAGAGCAGCGTGTCTACCAATTTCACCATGGCGGCTTACCTGAAAGAATAATAGTAAATTCATGTTGAATTGTCTATATTCAATAGAGTTTAGGAAACAATGAAGAAAAATGCATTTCCATTCATATGGAAATGTTCAAGTTCAATATCAAGAATATTTAGTTAGTATTTTCGTAAGTTCAGTTTTCATAATAAGCTTTTCCATTTCTGTATTATAAACTAAAACTATAATAGAAACCTAGCTTTGTTTTATTTTATTATTGTTTTATTCTTTTATATTTTATAATTATTTATAATTATTAATTATTATATTATATATTTATATTATAATATTATTACATATATTATTATATATCATAATAATATTATATAAATATAATATAAGTTACATAATATAAATATATAATATAAATAATATTCGTGAGAAGGTTTTTTCTTTCCTATTAATTGTGCTTTTCTATTTCGAAAAGCACAATTAGAATAAGACAACGAAAAATGTTAATATTTAATTATACTAAGATACTAAGATGTTGGGTGTCTAAATCATTAGAAAGAAAAAATATCGATTTTTTTTTTAACAAGAATTTTATAAGCTTAAGGAAGTCATTTTTCTTTGTTGGTACGATAGAATATTTGAACGAAAAAGAAAGTGTATTTAAAAAGACTTCTTTTCTCTCATTTCTAAATTTTTACAAATATCAATTAATTCAGCGTTTGGATTATTGGAGTTATCGTGTCATTAGTTTAGGGTTTACCTTTTTAACCATAGGCATTCTTTCTGGAGCAGTATGGGCTAATGAAGCATGGGGTTCTTATTGGAATTGGGATCCTAAGGAAACTTGGGCATTTATTACTTGGACCATATTTGCAATCTATTTACATATTAGAACAAATAAAAAATTGCAAGACCAAGGCACAAATTCGGCATTTGTGGCTTCTATAGGATTTCTCCTAATTTGGATATGCTATTTTGGGATCAATCTATTAGGAATCGGGTTCCATAGTTATGGTTCATTCCCATTTATATCTAATTGAATAAAATAAACTACATGAAGAACACATAAAAACATCGTCTGATAGACAATGAGTATTTGTGCGAGTTTTTGAAAACCGTTTGAATGGAGGAATTATTCAAATGGTTCTCAAAAACTCTAGATGTATTTCATTACAATTCTAATTCACTCTTCATTTTTTTCATTGTACAATGAAGAATCGTGAAAAGATGAAAGTCAAAGAATTATAAGACTTTCCTTCTAATTAATTAGAATTTTCTAAGCTATAAAAAGAATTAGTATCTATTTTCTATAAAAATAATAAAAATTATTAGCTAATATAACTTGTACCTTGTCAACCGATAACGGAAGAACGAAATCAGGATAAATCTCAATTCCTATTACAGGTAGAAAGATACAGATCGAAAGAAATAGTTTTCGCGGTCCAGAATATGAAAATTTATAGTTTGGTATATTGAATAGCTTGTATTCATAGAAAATATGACGTAACATAGACAAAATAGGAGTTAATATCATTCCAATTGCTATTACAAAAGTAATTAACATTTTTGGCATGAAAAGATATTTTTGGTTAGTAATTATTCCAAAAAAGACTAAGAATTCTGCAACAAAACCACTCATTCCTGGTAATACAAGAGAAGCCATCGAGAAACTACTAAACATGGTAAATATAAATATTTTTTCCATTGGGATAGATATTCCCCACCATCTCGTCGAGATAAACAAAACGTATTCTATCCCAACTCGTTTCTGCTAAGAAAAAAGTGCAGCACCGATCAATCCATGAGAGAGTATTTGTAAAATGGCTCCATTGAGTCCCATGCCAGTTATAGAACCAATTCCTATAATTATGAAACCCATATGAGATACGTAAGAATAGGCAATATGCTTTTTAAAATTGCGTTGACCAAGAGATGTTGAAGCTGCATAAAAGATTTGTATTATTCCTACTATGATCAACCAGAGAGAGAATTTAGAATGAGCGTGAGCTAACAATTCCATATTGATCCGAATCAATCCATATGTTCCCATCTTTAATAAGATTCCAGCTAGAAGCATACATGTACTGTAATGCGCTTCCCCGTGGGTATCTGGTAATCATGTATGTAGGGGTATCATCGGCGATTTGACAGCATAAGCTATAAGAAAACCAAAATGGAATATTATTTCCAATGCTGCGGGATATGATTGATTAGCTAATTTTTCGAAATCTAATGTTTGTTGGTTCAAGTGATAAATCCTGTCAGTAAAATGGGTCCTATGGAAAGTCCATCGATTCCCAGTCTCCAGTGAAAATAAAAAAATATTTCTCCATTTATAATCTTCCTTCAATTGGTTTAATGGATCGTCCAATTGGAACAAAATACATAGGTCATTAGAGGGAGCTCCAGGATACATATACATATAGTATCCCTCCTATACGCCTTATTTCCTTTATGAAGGAAAAGGACAATTGAAGAACCCGCAAATATCGGCAAAACCAGAAGTATTGTTAACCAAGGAAAATAACTCGTGATAAAGACAAGATAAATTTTGACCAGAAAACTCCGTGCTCGGGAGAAGAATAATATATTTTCTTTTCTCGAGTACGGAGTTTTCTCGGTAAAGAGGAATCAAATGATTCAAGGGGAGTTTTTTGTTACATATCAATAAGAAAGACCCATGCTGCGAGTTGTTTCATGCCATAAATAAACACGGACACTCAAAAAATCCGTTGGGCAAGCGGATTCACATCTCTTACAACCTACACAATCCTCGGTTCTTGGCGCGGAAGCAATTTGCTTAGCTTTACATCCGTCCCAAGGTATCATTTCTAATACATCCGTGGGACAAGCTCGTACACATTGGGTACACCCTATACATGTATCATAAATTTTTACTGAATGCGACATTGGGTCTATAAATTTAAGTTTTGAACACAAAAGATTTTCGATCTGATAAAATTTTAATTAGAAAATGATGGAAATCATATATTTTCTATTGTAGATACCAGACGAATCAATGATTTTTAAAAATTTCTAGAATCAATAGATTTTAAAATCTGTTTATGAGAAAGGGCCAAGATCCTTTGATTTACGTTTGAATAACCATGAAATATGAGTTGTACATACGAATCATGTTTATTTTCTTAATATTAAATATATTATATTTTCATTATATTTTCATTTTTCATATATATATATATATCCTAATTTAAATTGAATTTAGTATAATTCTAGTAATTATAAATAATCCTATTCATATTCATATAGTCATATATAAAATGTAAATTCTATCAAAAAAAATAAAATTAAAATAAGAATATTCTAATATTATAACTATAATATAAAAATAATATAAAAAATAACTATAATATAAATATAAAATAAAACTATTATATTATTAAATATTAAATAATTTAAATATTAAATAATTATTATCAATTATTATAATTATTATAAAATAATTAAAATAATTAATAAAAAAAAAAAAAAATAAAAAATAATAAGGCTAATAATAAATAATAATAAACTCAAATAATAAATTTAAATTTAATTTAAATTAACGAGTTTTTGGTTCCCGAATATCTAACTGATCCATTAATCTCTTATAACGCACTTTATTTTTCTTTGACAAATAAGTCAATAATCGTTGACGTTTTCCCAGAATTATTCGCAGACCCCTTTGTGATAAAAAATCTCTTTTGTGCAATTCTAAATGTGAAGTAAGTCTCCGTATCTTACTGGTGAAATGGAATACTTGAAATTCAACAGACCCACTATTTTCGTCTTTTTCTTCTTGTGGAATAACTGAGATAAATGAATTTTTGACCATAAAATAAATTAAAATTTTTATTTTCTGTGAATTTTACCGATCAGGAAAAATAATAAGATTTATTATGACAGTTATTTTCATCTAGTATAAATCGAAATTGGATTTCATTTATTCATATACTAATTTGTTTTTTGTTTATGTATTTATGTTTATTTGTTTTGTATATTTTATCCAATTTTCAATTGGATTTGGATATTGGATAAAAAGGGTCTGATAAATATATGCATTCACGAAATAGAACGATTTAGTTTTACTTAAACTAAAAAGATTCTGCTACTCCTAGTGAAAATGGATACACTATGAAATCAGCATCATGTGTTAGAAATTATAATGTTATACAGTCTATATATTTCGGCTTTCATCTACAGAATATGTCACACGATATGTAGGAAATCCACTATAAAATATAAAAAAAATATAAAAATAAAAATTTTTTAATTTTGCATTTGAATTGAATTCATTCTGAATTGTGAATACATATGTATTCTTGACATACTGAAACGACTGCTGTTATTGGTATCAAACCAATAACGATTCATACAAGCTAAATCTTCTAATCGATAATTGGGCCAAAGAAACAATTTGAATTTAATTAAATTTTTTGCATCGGTGTTAATATGCTTGTTCTGATTCAAAAATTGTCCACAGTTTTTTATTTTCTTTTCATTGCAAAATCTTGGATTTCTATCCAAAACATTCCAATTCCGTGAATTGAAACAAATTAGAATTCTAAATTCTCTCCGATGCCTAGGAGATAGAATATTTTCAGGAATAAGGAAATCATAATGATTTTTGTCTTCACTAAAAAATAAGTGGCTGTATCGTGGAATGGATTTTTCAAACCCCTCTTTCTCAATATGTCTTTTTTTTGCGTATTTTCTATTTGTTTGGTGCTTCTTCTTCTCAACCAATGAAATATCCATAGTTTGATATACAATAGATTTTCCGTCCCTTCTTATAGATAGACGAATTGGTTCAATAATAAATATTCCCTTTCTTATCAATTCTGTAAGAACTAGCTCCTTTTGAATTAGCATTTCGTCTAGATTTATTTCACCTCTTTGAATCGAGGATATGGCAATTTCCTTTGGGTTTATCAGTCTAAGTAGGAGACAATATACCCTAATATTGTTCATTATTCTTTGATTCAAGGGATCAGCCCATCTTAATTGAAAAAGGAAATATTTTTTCAAAAAGTAATCTAGTTCCGTTTGTTTTTTGCTCTTATATTGATATTTTTTTTTTTTTCTACCCTTTTTAATTTCTATGTCTAATCTTGCGTAATCTTCTTCAACAGCTTTTTTATTCTTTTGTTTTCGTAGATTCGATATAAGATTTCCTTGATCCTGTTGTTCTTGTTCTTCCTGCTTGTAATTTACTAATTCAAGATCTTTTTTATTAGACGATTCATGAGGATTTTTCTTTGTATTTATATTTATTTTTTCATTTTTATTAAAATTAAAATTAAAAAAGAGTGATTTGATTGGAATGATCCAAGGTTGAATCTTATATATGTTAAAAAGTTGCACAAATTCTGGGAAGAACCAAGATTCGAGATTGGATATAGTATTATGATTTGATGCAGTATCAGAGAACCCCTCTTGATGCATTCCCATGCAATCAAAAAAGTTTCTTTTTTGATTGCATGGTTTGATGTCTTGATGAACCGTAGTAGAAAAAAGATCTTTTTTTTTCATTTTTTTTAAATTTTTAATTTCAGTCTTAGTATTTTTATGAATCGTCATGCCAATATGTGCATTGGTCCAGATCTCAATATTCTTTCTAAAACAAAAATGAGGAATTCTACAATCAAAATATTTTCTATCCAAATTTATATTCCTATCAATAATATATCCTTTTTCTAGATAATTATTACTAGGTATACTTACTAATACATAAAATGATTCGGGTTTCGATGTATTGAAATGATATGGAATTTCTCGATCCCCGTCTATTTCAAATTCTAATGTTGATCCAGAAATATATGAATTAGGAGGACTTATGTATTTATATGATAAAAGATCATATCTGTGATTTTTTTTCCATTTTTCTTTTTGACTCATAAAAGAATCCGCTGCATAGTTATTTTTTTTCATGGAATGAATGAATTGGTATTTTTTATATAAATCCAATTGGATTGATTCCTTGTTTTGGTTTTGAATCATACAGCGTTGATTGATTCTATTTCGCCATTCTTTAGTTACTAATCGAGACCATTTTTTTTGAGATGGATCGTATTGATAATGACCTTTTAACCAGTTTTTCCATTCGTTCATTACATACGAATGAATTTTATTATGTCTTGATTTGGAATCAAATATTCCGTGTATCATTATCATACAAGAGTCTTTTAATTTTTCCTTAAAAAAAGGAGAGTTTCCTTTATATTGAAATACAGGTCTCAAGCGATCCTTATTAAGTAATTGGGTTTGTGATAATTTGTAAAATACATATGCTTGAGATAGGGAAGATAAGTTCCAATAAGTATCGGAATTTGGATTCCTATTCTCAGTACTATAAGTATTTGAAAACAACTTTTTTATAGTCAAACCAAAATTAAACTTCATTGTATTTTGATTTGTTTCATCAATTCCTTCTTGTTCTTTATTTCTTTTATTGTTGTAAATGGATTTATTAAAGATATTTTTTTTTGATTTAAAGAAAAGTTGTGCATTGATCTTAGGAATGCTAATGGTACATAGTAAAATATCTATGTATATTTTTTCAATGAATGATTTTATAAAGTAGTGCGATTTACGCATTAATCGGATATTTTTCCTTTTTAAGATTTTCAAAGATTCCGGCCTTTTATTATCATAAATTAGAACTATATCTTTTTTTTTTTCTTTTTCGTTTCGTTCTATTTGATTCCTGATTTTTATTGTCTTATCAGAAAGATCTTTCATTCTTCTTTCTATTAGTGAATAATTTAACCAATTTTTTGGTCGAATTCGAACAGATGATTCGCGAAGAATCTTTTTATTTTTTTTTAAATCTTTTTCGTTTTCCTTCATTTCATATACTTTTTCTTTCCTCAACTCAAATAAAAAAATTGGATTTATTTTTTCCAATTTTTTCATTATGAGTTTGATAACTATAAATATTTTAGTGACCCATTTTGTTTTTTCTTTTCTAACTTTTATAAAGGATTTTATTCTTTCCTTCAAAAAGTTTATAACTTGTAAAATCTTATTTTTTACCCTTCTCTTTCTTTTTTTGAGTTCTTTATAAATAGGTTCAAAAAAAGAAGGTTGTTTTCGGGGAGAACCAAAGGGAAGTTCTGCTTCCATTCCCCAGACTGTTAAAAAACAAAAATTTTTGTTTTTATATTTTGAATCTCCTCGATCTCTATGATCTCTATGATGAGATCGTACCTTAGCTTTTCGCCAAGGTTTTAGACAGAAAGGATATAGAATCTTTATCTGAATGCCGTCTGTTAACCAATCTTGGGGAAATTCTGTTTCTGATAATTGAACACCATTATAGGTGCATTTAATATGCATTTCTCTATTCCATTCCTTCAAATCCTCGTACCACTCGGGGAATTGAAATAATAACATACGTAAAATATTTTTAGCTATTATAAATGAAGGCAATATAATGTATTTTCTAAAAAAAGATTGGATTACTAACATTAAACCTCTTATTGCTTGAATAAATACAAAGGTATCCCAAGCTTCTGATATTTCTATACGTTCTTTTTTATCCTTTTCTTCTTTTGTCTCTTCATTTTCAAAATGGGAATCTAAAATTTTAAATTCAGATTCTCGTTCTCTACCCATCCAATTCCTCAAAATAAGATTCTTCATTTCATTAATATGAAAAGAATAAAAAAAAGATGTTTTGTCTATACGGTCCAAAAAAAGTGGGGAATGCACATTTACTTGAAAGAGGTCCCAAATAACTGTTTTACGTCTTTGAGCGCGCATGGATCCTTTGATTAGATTGCGACGAAAACACGATTGTTGGGAGTAACGTATCAGAGCTACCTCTTCCTCTTCCGTTTTATTATCATTTTTCTCATTGTTACTAGCATTCTTAGTACTAGAAATAGAATTGGTATTTTGATCATTATCGTTATAAATTACAACACGTTTGGCTCTTCTTGAATGAATCTCATGATCTTCTTCTTCTAATTCTTCTTCATTTTCTTCTTCCTCTTCTTCCAACAAATCCTCGGTTAATTTGTATGACCATCTAGACACCTTTTTACTGACTTCTTCTATTTTAATTCCAATATCTTTCTTTTTCTTTGTTTTTTGATCTTTTGTAATTACATCGAATACAAATTGCAAAGATTTTGCTTGACTTTCTGAATCAATTATTTTTGCTTCTGTCAATAAAGGACATTTTTCAAAATTAAAAATGTGTCCGCACTCAGAAGATAATTCATCAATTGAGATGAAGGACTTTTCCGTTTTTTTTAAAAATGATTGACGGTAAATTCCTAAGGAATCATTAAGAAGTAGATCATGAATCTTATTTATCCAAAAAATTTCTACTAAATCTTCTGTATTTGTATAAGTAATTAAATGATTCATGATTGCATGTGAATAGAGTTTTTTTCGTGTTCCTCGACAAGGTCCGTTGAAAAAAGGATCATATGCTTTTGGCAAGCATTTTTTTTTATTCTCATCATCGCATAATATGGTTCTTTTTTCAAGCCTATCCAGACTAGGAGATCCCTCATTTTTTTCTATAATTTTTATTCGATTTATCAATTCATTATTCAAATTTAACCTTTTTTTTTCATTGGTATAAATCCAAGAATTAGAAAGATTTTCGTCATATATTTTTTCTCTTATGTACAAAGAAATTCTTCGTTCTAGCATTTCTGAAAATGTCGATAAACTAGGAGGATACATAAAGGATATTTTTTGTTTCCCATCACTTGTACATGTATAAAAAAAAAATTGTGACATTTCATTGCGTAAAGCATTTTCTAATTGATCATTTTCTATATATCGTAATGGACGATTCCATCGTTTATAATCGAAAAAAAAAGTGACAAAAGTTTTTTCAACCCAAAACCAATAATAACTTTTATTTTTCTTTTCTTTCAGTCTTCCCAATTCCAAATTCTCTTGATGGGTATCCAGATCATAATCTTCATGAACTGGGCTATCTTGATAGCGTGCCTCTTGAAAGTTAAATTCATCCTTTGTTTTTTCCTTTCCATTCACTCGGGTCTCTTCCGT